AATACAAATAAAAAAATATAAAATAAATAAAAAAATAAATAAACGAATAATAAAATATTTATATATTATTATTATATGAATATTATATTCATTATAATAATAATAAAATAATAAAGAAATTCGAATGGTTATATATTGAAGATCGAATGCTTAGAGTGAATGATTCATAAACAAAAACTCTATGGAATCGTGTATGTAAGACGGAAAGATCCTTTGAATCCAATTCTAATTATTAGGTTATATTGACAATTTCAAAAAACTGTTCATACTATATTCATAGTATGATGGCAGTTGGGCACCTATGCCCCCATCGTCTAGCGGTTCAGGACATCTCCCTTTCAAGGAGGCAACGGGGATTCGACTTCCCCTGGGGGTAGGGTACTACATAAGGAAGTTAATCATGGATCATCAATAAGCCTAAATTTGAATTGATTCTTCCTGGGTCGATGCCCGAGCGGTTAATGGGGACGGACTGTAAATTCGTTGGCAATATGTCTACGCTGGTTCAAATCCAGCTCGGCCCAATAATTCGCTCATCCACTATGAGATGAAGATATTTGCCCTCCAGAAACGGAGGATAGGCGGAAGAAAAGAGTCCAAATTTATCCTATAGATTCCATTTTTTTATTTGTTTGCTCGATTTATTTGTTCTGGGAAATTTGGATCATGATTATTATCATGATTCATATCACGATCTTTACTTTAAGTATAAATATTTAAGTATAAAATTTAAGTATAAAGATGTATTCTCAATCGATTTTGAAATAAGGAAAAATTACGAGTAATTCATGTTGTTCTCACTAAAGTGCATATTCATGCGGATATCACGCGTCTCCGTTCCAACACGAAAATTCTAAAAAGAAATGTTTTGAATCAAATCATAAAAAAATGGATACTGTAGGTATTAGTTCCCCGGGATTGTAGTTCAATTGGTCAGAGCACCGCCCTGTCAAGGCGGAAGCTGCGGGTTCGAGCCCCGTCAGTCCCGACAGATCCGATAACCAATATATATAATTTATCAATTTATCAATTCATCTTTCCACTCTCTGGGAAAAGAAAGACAGTCGAATTTCACTTTGCAATAGGGATTCTTATTCTTATGATTCTTAGTTCTTTTTTCTTTCCTTTTTCTTTTTGCATTTATTTCTCACCTACAAATTTTCATTACATCAACTAGGACTGGTTGCTGGGAGAGATATGTGAATTAGTACTAGCACCCCCTTTTTTATTTGCAAGATCATACGTAGGATTCCAAAACATATTAGGTCTGGCTTTTCAATTTCTCGCGTCTATCTAATGGAATAGAGTCCCATATGCTTCTCGGGAGTACATACACAAATGGAATTCGTTTCTTGTACAATACACAATTTTTTTTTTATTATAGTTACCCTGACAAAATACTTTTTCAGATTAATCCTATCTCTCTTTCTGTCTCCGATTTTGTGCCATCTCAATCACTAAGACTAACTAATTTCAATTTGAAACATTCTATCTCATTCAAATTGCACGTTTAACTTTTCATATATGCGCCCGAGTACAACCCAAGAAAACAGGAGAGGATATTAATAAAAGCAAGATCAAACAAGGATCTTGCCTTTTTAGACCTTTTTCGGGGTAATGAAGAATCTTTTTTTCCTTCTTTATTTTTTTTTTTTTTGATTCAGTATGGATAAAAGATTTTCCTATGTTATACTATTCAATTCGCGACGGCGAATTGATATGATAGCTCAGATATTGTTATTCATGATATTAATCCGATTCAATACCATCAAGATGTAATTCATCCCATTGAATTTACAGGCGAAAAATTGATCATCTCTATGGGATTAAATCCCGAGTTATTGCGAAGTAAAAAAACGATGAGATTATGGAAGTCAATATTCTCGCATTTATTGCTACTGCACTCTTCATTCTAGTTCCTACTGCCTTTTTACTTATTATCTATGTAAAAACGGTTAGCCAAAATGATTAATTTGAATGAAACTTGACCTCTTTATCAATGATTGAAAAAATGGAAATAAAAAAGGATTCCAATTTCGTTTCTTAAATGAAATGAGCAGGCTAGAATCAGCAGTATTCGATGAAATTGGATAGTATGGTAGAAAGATTCATATATTTCTTTCTACCATGCTATACTATCTATTTATCTATTAGATTAGTGTTTTTTTGTAGTGTAGAAAGTTGTGCTATACTATAAATAAAGATAAATACTTAATTTTATATAGATCAATCTACAATATGTATCTTCTGTTATGTACATAGGGACCCCAATTCTATTTTTGGCTACATCTATTTGATCGATTTGTATTGATTCTGATCAATCCGAAATAATCGAAAGGCAACTCTTACTTTTATTTTACATACAGTTCGAATTCCTAGATTTCGGATTATTTCAAATAGAAATCCAAGTATCTACCGAAAGAATCAAAGAAAGAAAAATGGTATGGGTATAACATATACTATATTAATAAAAAAAATCAACTTAGTATTAGTAATAGTAATCTTTTTTTATCATTTCCAAGAAGTAAAGTAATTAAATTGATTGACTGGTTGATAGATGATCCAAAGAGTTCTATGGTATGTAAACTTCTTCGAATTTTGAAAAGAAATAGTAAGCCTCATTAATTGAATTTGTAACACTTAAACCATGATATGAAATGAGTCGATAAAGCACAAATCCGGTTTCTAAAATAATAAAACAAGTGGTAAGTGCCAAATCTGCGACTCGTCCGGGTCAAGATCTTATTATGTGTATATCTTGTTGAACAAGCACTATATCTATGTTCTTTCCTTTAGAAAGTAGGTATCCGCTTAATATTAATAACAGAACGGCGGCTTTCTCTCGTATTTGGAGAAAGAGGAAAACAAAAAAGGGGGTCTGCTGTTCCCCGTTGTCCCTATATAATTTGTATAAGAGTCCGTTCGGCGAAATAGAGAATTTAGAAAAAATCCGAAATATATTTCCTATCATCTACATTTCCTTTCGAAATATAAACATGGGAATTATTAAAATATCTCTTTGATTGACATTATTATCTTTAAAAACACTTTGCGGAACGCTCTATAAAACAATTGATACAGTTTGATTCCTCATACTCAAAACTCAATTAGTTAAGTAGTATTTCTAGAGTCCACTTCTTCCCCATACTACAAGTGAAAGGGAAAATGTAAAGACTACCATTAAAGCAGCCCAAGCGAGACTTACAATATCCATGTGAATTATGTCCCCTATCTCTATAAATATGAAGGAATTATTCCATTATTGTTCACTAATACTAATAATAGTAAAATCAATGATACAGAGTCAAAAAGGGATTCTTATTTCGGACTATTAATTAAATTTAATGAAGCAATTCAATAAATCCACATACATATAACAAATTCCTATACGATTTTTAACAGCCTATTCCACTCTTGACCGGCGGAAAAGAGGTTCTTTTTGAGCTTTTTTTTCTAAAAAAGCCAATTACCCAATCGAATATTAATCAAATACCTGAATACTCAGAGACTCCTTTGAGTGTGTATACAAAATATATTCCGCTTTTTCACAATTCCTAATTACGAACTAGTTAGATATCGCCTTCGGCTCTCTAATCGAATTCAAGGCTCAGTTAGTAACCACTACTTAGTATAATCTTCCCTTGAATCCTAGACACAAGGATTTACAGAACTTGAACTTTTGAGAACCCCAGATGCTTAGAATCGAGTAAGTACATATCAAGAGACAAGGGTCTCTCCTTCGGCTGGGGAATAATTAGGTGAGTTATAGGTTCTATCAGTCGATAAGGAATTTCGGGTCTTTTTTTTTTCATTAGAATCAGGCGACACCCAGATTCGAACTGGGGACCAAGGAGTTGCAGTCCTCCGCCTTACCGCTCGGCCATGCCGCCAAAATGATACAAAATAGATGCAAATATGACCTCTTTGGGATGGATTACTGATTTTTTTTTATTGTACTTGCATTTTGAATCCCTTTTCCCTACTTAATTCCCTTCACTACTAAAAAAATCTTTCCTTTTTTTAGGATCCATACTTTTGAAAATATATATAGGCTTTCAGTCACAAAAGTAAAAATTAATGAGAAATTGAACCTTTAACTATAACTATTGACTTGACTGCGAATTTATGAACAACTCTTAGATTTTGATTTCAAATTAGGGTTCCCTAATGGCATAAGAAAATCCAAATGATAACTAATAAGTATTGCGTCTTTTCAATAAAAAAGAATCGTTATTATTTCTCCGCCTTTCTTTTTCTCAGTCTCAAATTCCATTATAGCAACAATTATGGGTATATGCAACCCCCGAAACCAGAACAGAAATTACACAGACAATCGAGTATCTTAATATATGATATATAGGTATCTGCTTGTGTTTAAGTTTACTATAAATAAATTAATAAAAAGAACCCGCTTTACACTCGTATTTTTCGAATTCTATGAATATAGTACTAAATAGGTAAAAATATCTTTTTTCTCTGCAAATCTTTTTTTCACAATACAATAGACAGGGCAAAAAGGGTTAAGTAACAAAAAAAAATCAACTCTATATTGTTTCTGATTATTCTGTCTTTATCTCGGCGAAGGGATCAAATCTTGCATCTGTTTTTTTGGTATCCAATCGAATAGGAATATGTAATATCATAATAATGGTAGAAATAGAACGAAGGGATATTCTCTACAAAATTCTATACTATACAAAATTCTATACTATAAATAAATCGAATTAAGCGTTAAGCCACATAATTTTTTTTTTCCAAGAATGTTTTATCAATTCCTTTCCTTTTGTATCTATTCTGTTGCAAATTTCAATTTGAGTAGAAAATTTTCTTTATTCTCCGTTCATACGGATTTCATACATTCCATATCATTCATATATGGAGTTTTTGTGTCAAATTTTATGTGATTTAGTAAACAGAATATAAATCCCATCAGAGCTAGATCGATCTATATGATTCAATGAAGAATGAGCAAAAAATGGGATTTTTCAATAAATGGGGAA